CGAACCGGCCCAACCAGCAACCAGAGCTGTATGCATTATATGGACAGAAAGCAACCGACCGGGATCATTCAATACAACGGTATGAACACGATACCAAGGCAAACCCATGGAAATACCCCTTTATCAAAGAAAAAAAACACTACGTAACTTTATTGCATTGGAAATATACTATGACTATGTTATGGACCTCCCCTGTTCAGTAGATTATTTCAGAGCAAGGGTTAATATTTGTTCTATTCTGTTGGTAATAGTAATAATGGAACAATTCTGTTCGTAGGAACAAAGAGAAGCAGATTTATTCTATACTCGATAAGTACCAATACGCAATGGGGAGGTTGATGCCGTTTTCTATGAGCGAATGCGTCCATACCTGTTCATCATTAGAAGGACCTATTCGTAATAATTTTCCCTTATTCATTCTGTCTTTCTTTATGAATTTTTCTAATCTATGGATAAAATACGATAAAGGACAATATTATAAAGACAATAAACCCATTGTTACGTTTCCACATCAAAGTGAAATATAGTACTTAGTTCTTTTTTTTTTTCATTTCATGCCTATTGGTGTTCCAAAAGTACCTTTTCGAAGTCCTGGAGAGGAAGATGCATCTTGGGTTGACGTATAGTGCGACTTGTCAGATAGATTGGGTCATATGGGATTTCCCCGTTCTCTCCCCGATCGAGATATCCTCTGCTTCGCCCAAGAAAGATTAATTGAATCATCAAAAATTTGGAGCGTGAAGTGCAATTAGATCCATTTTTGGGGGGGATTCAGATTACTATTATCAATTAGAATAATTTATGGTTGGCTTGGTTGGACTAATAAAATGAAGTATCCAGGCTCCGTTTAGAAAAAACCCGATTGGTAATATATCTATGATTACTGCTTGTATCATAAACGATTCCTGTTTGTAAAGAGAAGCAATCTCAAACTCTTAATCAATCGAGTAATATGCATCAATACATCAAATATTTGGCGGAAGGCATGAATTGAAAAAGGGGAAGTCATAACAAAAAAAGTGGTAATAGCAGCATTTGTCCTATATGTGCAAATCGAAATCGGGCGGATCTTTACCCGGAGTAGAGCATAAACCTAAAAAGATTAAAGAGGCCCATTCAGGAACAAGAAAATGACATCGTGATTTGGATTGGATCTCGATGAAACAATACATCAATGAGAAGTTAATTCGATAAGTTTATAAGTTTAGTGAATTCTTTTTTATATTATAATAAGGAAAGGAGTCAAAACTCGTCTTTATTGAAAAATAGAAGAAAAAGTCCTTTCGTTAGAAGTAAGAAAGAGCCCGCTATGAAAAAAGAAAGAGGATTGAAATTTACACATTGATTCTTTTTTTCGTAATTTTTTTTGAACCGTATGCGTCAAAAGGCGCCTGTACGGTTCCCTGGGGATACAATTTTACCCTAATCAACCGACTTTATCGAGAAAGATTACTTTTTTTAGGCCAAGAGGTTGATAGCGAGATCTCGAATCAACTTATTGGTCTTATGGTATATCTCAGTATCGAGGATGATACCAAAGATCTGTATTTGTTTATAAACTCTCCTGGCGGATGGGTAATACCTGGAGTAGCTATTTATGATACTATGCAATTTGTGCGACCAGATGTACATACAATATGCATGGGATTAGCTGCTTCAATGGGATCCTTTATCCTGGTCGGAGGAGAAATTACCAAACGTCTAGCATTCCCTCACGCTTGGCGCCAACGAGGTTTTTATTTGAGAGAAAAAAGAAGACTATGCCTTCGCCATATGAAATATGAATATTAAGTAATAATAGCATGGCACTTTGAATTCGATATAAGAAAGCTTTTTTATTGTTTTTTTTTTTGTTTTTTCAAAACATTAGATTATGTATCGAGAGAGTAGTATGAGATAAGGGATATTTCCGATTTTATCTATCGGGAGTCCAGTTCAGCGTCACAAACTTTTTGATTTTCACACCGGAGGGCTCTTAACAATATTTATGTTATGAAAGAGTGCGAAAATGAAAAAAAAAACAAGATTATTTTTTCCTTATTTTATTTGATAAGATCAAAAAGCAACTTTGGGATTGCTGAATCACAGACAAACACAAATAATAAATATATAAAGCAACGGAGCCATCATAGTATTTTTTAACTCCTCCGAAAGGAAGGGTGGTAATTTGATCATTTACCGATCTGGGTCTGATAGATCCTATTTTTCTCTTTCTTTGATGGAAGGTAAGGGTCAATTTTATTGTAGAGCCGTATGCAATGCACAAAAGATGCCTGTACGGTTGTTCAATTCTATCTTTTTTCCTTGTTATTCTTTATCTTTCTTTTCTCCTCCCTTCATCATGCGAAATAGAAGAACCTTTATTATGTTATATCATCAGGGTAATGATCCATCAACCTGCTAGTTCTTTTTATGAGGCACAAACGGGAGAATTTATCCTGGAAGCGGAAGAACTGCTGAAACTACGTGAAACCCTCACAAGGGTTTATGTACAAAGAAC